GCTAGTGTAGCTTAAATCAAAGCATAACACTGAAGATGTTAAGATGAATCCTAAAAAGATTCCACAGGCACAAAGGTTTGGTCCTGACTTTATCATCAGCTTTAACTCAATTTATACATGCAAGTATCCGCACCCCCGTGAGAATGCCCTCAATCCCCCGCCCGGGGACGAGGAGCAGGCATCAGGCACAATTATTAATAGCCCAAGACGCCTTGCTTACGCCACGCCTCCAAGGGATTTCAGCAGTAATAAACATTAGGCCATAAGTGTAAACTTGACCTAGTCAGAGTTAAAAGGGTCGGTAAAATTCGTGCCAGCCACCGCGGTTATACGAAAGACCCTAGTTGATCAATACGGCGTAAAGGGTGGTTAAGGAAATTATTAAATAAAGTCAAAGACCCTCTAAGCCGTCATACGCACTCTGAGAATACGAAGCCCAAACACGAAAGTAGCTTTAAACAAATTTACCTGACTCCACGAAAGCTAAGAAACAAACTGGGATTAGATACCCCACTATGCTTAGCCATAAACCTAGATGTACCTTTACACATACATCCGCCAGGGGACTACGAGCACAGCTTAAAACCCAAAGGACTTGGCGGTGTCTCAGACCCACCTAGAGGAGCCTGTTCTAGAACCGATAACCCGCGTTAAACCTCACCACTTCTTGTTTTCCCCGCCTATATACCGCCGTCGTCAGCTTACCCTGTGAAGGTTTAATAGTAAGCAAAATGGGTTTACCCAAAAACGTCAGGTCGAGGTGTAGCGTACGAAGTGGGAAGAAATGGGCTACATTTTCTATATAGAGAATATTACGAACGATATATTGAAACATATATCAGAAGGTGGATTTAGTAGTAAAAAGCAAATAGAGCGTCCTTTTGAACTAGGCTCTGAGACGCGCACACACCGCCCGTCACTCTCCCCTTATACACTTTAAACTATTCATAATAAAATAATTACTAACACACGGGGAGGCAAGTCGTAACATGGTAAGTGTACCGGAAGGTGCACTTGGAATAATCAGAGTGTGGCTGAAATAGTTAAGCATCTCCCTTACACCGAGAAGATATCCATGCAAATTGGATCACCCTGAGCTATACAGCTAGCTTAATTACTAAAGTTTACTACAACAACATTATAAACCTTTATACAACTACAAGTAACCAAAATTAAAACATTTTACCGCCCTAGTATGTGAGACAGAAAAGGCACATCATCTTAAAGCTACAGAAAAAGTACCGCAAGGGAATGCTGAAAGAGAAATGAAACAAATCATTAAAGCCTAACAAAGCAGAGACCGACCCTCGTACCTTTTGCATCATGATTTAGCCAGTCATCCTGAGCAAAGTGTACTTTAGTTCAAAACCCCGAAACTAAGTGAGCTACCCCGAGACAGCCTATTATTTAGGGCCAACCCGTCTCTGTGGCAAAAGAGTGGGAAGATCTCCGGGTAGAGGTGACAAACCTACCGAACTTAGTTATAGCTGGTTGCCTAAGAAATGGATAGAAGTTCAGCCTCGCACTCCTTATTTCACAGCCTAATATAAATTATATGAACAAAAGAAATATGCGAGAGTTATTCAAAGGGGGTACAGCCCCTTTGAAACAGGACACAACCTCACCAGGAGGTTAAAGATTATATTAAACAAGATATATCGCCTTAATGGGCCTAAAAGCAGCCATTTACGTAGAAAGCGTTAAAGCTCTAGCGAAACATAAATCTATTATCCAAATATTATTTCTAAAACCCCTAACTATATTAGGCCACTCCATGCTTACATGGAAGAAATACTGCTAAAATGAGTAATAAGAAAGAATTCCTTTCTCCCCGCCCATGTGTACACTAGATCGGACTAACCACTAGTAATTACCGAACCCAATCAAAGAGGGGACTGTGATAATTATAAATAGCAAGAAACACTCACATAACCCTATCGTTAACCCCACACAGGAGGGCAATTACGGGAAAGACCAAAAGAAGGGGAAGGAACTCGGCAAACATAAGCCTCGCCTGTTTACCAAAAACATCGCCTCCTGCAAAACACTACGTATAGGAGGTCTTGCCTGCCCAGTGACAAGTTAAACGGCCGCGGTATTTTGACCGTGCGAAGGTAGCGCAATCACTTGTCTTTTAAATGAAGACCTGTATGAATGGTGGAACGAGGGCTTAACTGTCTCCCCCTTCAAGTCAATGAAATTGATCTGCCCGTGCAGAAGCGGACATACTTATACAAGACGAGAAGACCCTTTGGAGCTTAAGATGTAAAATCAACTATGTCAAGAATTAATAAATCAAACTAAATAGTAACTGATTCCTATCTTCGGTTGGGGCGACCACGGGAGAAAATAAAGCTCCCACGCGGACCATGGGCCAACCCCCAAAATTAAGAGAGACATCTCTAAATCGCAGAATATCTGACCATAAAGATCCGGCTATACGCCGATCAACGAACCAAGTTACCCCTAGGGATAACAGCGCAATCCCCTTCCAGAGTCCATATCGACAAGGGGGTTTACGACCTCGATGTTGGATCAGGACATCCTAATGGTGCAGCCGCTATTAAGGGTTCGTTTGTTCAACGATTAAAGTCCTACGTGATCTGAGTTCAGACCGGAGCAATCCAGGTCAGTTTCTATCTGTAACGTCACTTTTCCTAGTACGAAAGGACCGGAATAAAGGGGGCCCATATTGCAAATACGCCCCACCCCTATTTAATGAAATCAACTAAATTAAATAAAGGGAGGACACAACCCTAAATCTAGACAAGATTATTAAGATGGCAGAGCCCGGTAATTGCAAAAGGCCTAAGCCCTTTCCCCCGGAGGTTCAAATCCTCCTCTTAATTATGATATCCCTCCTAATTACTTACCTCATCTGCCCCCTAACCTATATTGTACCTGTATTACTAGCAGTAGCTTTCCTAACACTAATCGAACGTAAAGTGTTAGGGTATATACAGCTACGAAAAGGCCCCAATGTAGTAGGCCCATATGGACTCCTACAACCAATTGCAGATGGTGTCAAACTATTCATTAAGGAACCAGTACGACCCTCAACATCATCCCCCTTTTTATTTCTCGCCACCCCAATCCTGGCCCTTACCTTAGCACTTATATTATGGATACCAATACCACTTCCACATTCCATAACCGACCTAAATCTGGGTATACTCTTTATTTTATCAATCTCTAGTCTAGCAGTATACTCCATCCTAGGCTCTGGATGAGCCTCTAATTCCAAATATGCCTTAATCGGAGCCCTACGAGCAGTTGCCCAAACTATTTCCTATGAGGTTAGCCTCGGATTAATTCTATTATCCATTATCATCTTTACAGGAGGCTTTACCTTACAAATATTTAATATAACCCAAGAAGCAGTATGAATACTCCTCCCCGCCTGACCGCTAGCCGCCATATGATACATCTCTACACTAGCAGAAACAAATCGAGCCCCCTTCGATTTAACAGAAGGAGAATCAGAACTAGTTTCAGGCTTCAATGTAGAATATGCCGGGGGCCCATTTGCCCTCTTCTTCCTAGCCGAGTACGCCAACATCCTATTAATAAATACATTGTCAACCATTCTATTCTTAGGTGCGACTAACAACATAATCCTTCCCGAACTCACTTCTATTAATATTATAACAAAGGCCGCATTATTATCAATATTATTTCTATGAGTACGTGCATCTTATCCACGATTTCGATACGATCAACTTATACATCTTGTATGAAAAAATTTCTTACCCATAACACTGGCCCTCATCCTATGACACATCGCCCTACCAATTGCATTTATAGGTCTTCCGCCCCAATTATAATTAAAGGAGCTGTGCCCGAATGCCCAAGGACCACTTTGATAGAGTGAATCATGGAGGTTAAAATCCCCCCAGCTCTTTAGAAAGAAGGGACTCGAACCCATATTATGGAGATCAAAACTCCAAGTGTTTCCATTACACCACTTCCTAGTAAGATCAGCTAAATTAAGCTTTTGGGCCCATACCCCAAAAATGTAGGTTAAAACCCTTCTCTTACCAATGAGCCCTTACGTAATTACAATTTTAGTGTCAAGCCTAGGCTTAGGGACAACCCTCACATTTATATCCTCCCACTGATTGCTAGCTTGAATAGGCCTTGAAATTAATACACTAGCAATTTTACCATTAATAGCCCAACACCACCACCCCCGCGCAGTAGAAGCTACCATCAAATATTTTCTAGCCCAAGCTGCTGCCGCAGCAACAATCTTATTTGCAAGCACTATTAACGCCTGAACAACAGGAGAATGAAACATCCATTGCCTCATAAATCCAATCGCCGCTACCCTAGTTACCATAGCATTAGCATTAAAAGTAGGCCTAGCCCCAGTACATTTCTGAATGCCCCCCGTAATACAAGGACTAGACCTACCAACCGGACTTATTATGGCCACCTGACAAAAACTAGCACCATTCGCACTAATTATTCAAATAGCTCCATTCACTAACTCCCAACTTTTAATTATGTTAGGAACATTATCTGTATTTATTGGCGGATGAGGGGGATTAAATCAGACCCAACTACGGAAAATTCTAGCTTATTCATCCATTGCCCATCTTGGATGAATAATCGTAATCGTACAATTCAAGCCACAACTAACCATCCTTACCCTAATCACCTATATTATTATAACATCAGCAACATTCCTAACATTTAAATTAATACATACCACAAAAATCAATACACTAGCCACAAGCTGATCTAAAACACCAACCATTATAATTATTGCTACCCTTGCATTACTATCCTTAGGAGGCCTCCCACCTCTAACAGGCTTCATACCTAAATGACTAATTTTACAAGAATTAACCACACAAGAACTACCATTAATTGCAACTATTATGGCACTTAGCGCATTACTAAGCCTGTACTTCTACATGCGATTATGTTATTCTATAGCCCTCACAATCTCACCAAATACAAATAACTCCTTAACTCCCTGACGACTGCATAACACACAAAATATAATACCCTTAACCATTTCAATAACCGCAACCCTACTACTACTCCCACTAACCCCCCTAGCACAAGCACTCACCAACTAGGAACTTAGGATAAAATTAGACCAAAAGCCTTCAAAGCTTTAAGCAGGAGTGAAAATCTCCTAGTCCCTGACTAAGACTTGCAGGAGTTTATCCCACATCTTCTGAATGCAACTCAGACACTTTAATTAAGCTAAAACCTTCCTAGATGAGAAGGCCTCGATCCTACAAATTCCTAGTTAACAGCTAGACGCTCAAACCAGCGAGCATTCATCTACTTTCCCCGCCCTGTAAAAAAAGGCGGGGAAAGCCCCGGCAGGCTTCTAACCTGCTACTTCGGATTTGCAATCCGACATGTTATACACCACAAGACTTGATAGGAAAAGGACTTAAACCTTTATATATGGAGCTACAATCCACCGCCTAAACTCTCGGCCACCCTACCTGTGACGATCACACGCTGATTCTTCTCAACCAATCACAAAGACATTGGCACCCTTTACCTAGTGTTCGGTGCCTGAGCCGGAATAGTCGGTACAGCCCTTAGCTTACTAATTCGAGCAGAGCTAGCCCAACCCGGCGCCCTTCTAGGCGATGATCAAATTTACAATGTTATTGTTACTGCTCACGCCTTCATTATGATTTTCTTTATAGTAATACCAATTATAATTGGAGGCTTTGGGAATTGACTTGTACCCCTAATAATTGGGGCACCAGATATGGCATTCCCCCGAATAAATAACATAAGCTTCTGATTATTACCCCCCTCCTTTCTATTACTGCTAGCTTCATCTGGTGTTGAAGCAGGTGCAGGAACTGGGTGAACTGTTTATCCGCCGCTCGCTGGAAATCTTGCACACGCAGGAGCATCTGTAGATTTAACTATCTTCTCCCTTCATCTCGCAGGTGTCTCATCCATTCTGGGGGCCATTAACTTTATTACAACTATTATTAACATAAAACCCCCAGCCATCTCTCAATACCAAACTCCTTTATTCGTATGAGCAGTTTTAATTACAGCCGTACTATTATTACTTTCCCTACCAGTACTAGCTGCTGGAATTACAATACTACTAACAGATCGAAACCTCAATACTACATTTTTTGACCCGGCAGGAGGGGGTGACCCAATCCTTTACCAACATCTATTCTGATTCTTCGGCCACCCAGAAGTATATATTCTAATTCTCCCAGGATTTGGAATAATTTCCCACATTGTAGCATACTATGCCGGAAAAAAAGAACCATTCGGCTATATAGGCATGGTGTGAGCTATAATAGCTATCGGCCTCCTAGGCTTTATCGTATGAGCACATCACATATTTACAGTAGGAATGGATGTAGACACCCGAGCATACTTTACATCCGCAACAATAATTATCGCAATTCCAACCGGCGTTAAAGTTTTCAGCTGACTTGCCACCCTCCACGGAGGTTCTATTAAATGAGAAACCCCCCTACTATGAGCCCTTGGCTTCATTTTCTTATTCACCGTAGGTGGACTTACCGGAATCGTACTAGCCAACTCATCTTTAGACATTGTACTTCACGACACATATTATGTAGTAGCCCATTTCCATTATGTCCTATCAATAGGAGCCGTATTTGCCATTATAGGAGCTTTTGTTCATTGATTTCCCCTATTTACGGGCTACACAATACATGATACCTGAACAAAAATTCACTTCGGAACAATATTTGTGGGCGTTAATCTTACCTTTTTCCCACAACACTTCCTAGGCCTCGCTGGTATGCCACGGCGATATTCAGATTACCCAGATGCTTATTCACTATGAAATATTATTTCATCCATTGGTTCATTAATTTCCCTAGTAGCAGTTGTAATATTCCTTTATATTCTATGAGAAGCTTTCGCTGCTAAACGAGAAGTTCTCTCTGTCGAAATAACTGCCACAAATGTAGAATGATTACATGGATGTCCACCACCCTACCATACATTTGAAGAACCAGCATTCGTGCAAGTACAAACAAATTAACGAGAAAGGAAGGAATCGAACCCCCATAAACTAGTTTCAAGCCAGTCACATAACCACTCTGCCACTTTCTTCTATAAGATACTAGTAAAAACAATTACACTACCTTGTCAAGGTAGAATTGTAGGTTAAAATCCTGCGCATCTTAAGCTTTATAGCTTAATGGCACATCCCTCACAACTAGGATTCCAAGACGCGGCCTCCCCTGTAATAGAAGAACTTCTCCACTTCCACGACCATGCCTTAATGATTGTTTTCCTAATTAGCACCCTAGTACTATATATTATTGTTGTTATAGTTACCACTAAACTCACCAATAAATATATTTTAGATTCTCAAGAGATTGAAATTGTTTGAACAATTCTACCAGCAGTAATTCTTATTCTAATTGCCCTACCATCCCTACGTATTCTTTATCTTATAGATGAAGTAAATGACCCTCATCTAACTGTAAAAGCCATGGGACACCAGTGATACTGAAGTTATGAATATACAGATTATGAAAACCTAGCCTTTGACTCATACATAGTCCCAACCCAAGACCTAAGCCCAGGCCAATTTCGACTACTCGAAACAGACCACCGAATAGTAATTCCAATGGAATCCCCCATTCGAGTTCTAGTATCAGCTGAAGATGTATTACACTCCTGAGCTGTACCAGCATTAGGAATTAAACTAGATGCCGTACCAGGACGACTAAATCAAACATCCTTTATTACCTCCCGACCTGGAGTATTTTACGGACAATGTTCCGAGATTTGCGGGGCCAATCACAGCTTTATACCAATCGTTGTAGAAGCCGTCCCACTAGAACATTTTGAAAACTGATCCTCCCTTATACTTGAAGACGCCTCACTAGGAAGCTAAATAGGGATTAGCGTTAGCCTTTTAAGCTAAAGATTGGTGACCCCCAACCACCCCTAATGATATGCCACAATTAAATCCCGCCCCATGATTTGCAATCCTTGTATTCTCGTGATTAATCTTCCTAACAGTAATTCCAAATAAAGTTTTGAATCATACATTTACAAATGAAGTTACAGCACTTAACGCCGAAAAACTTAAATCAAACACCTGAAACTGACCATGGCACTAAACCTATTTGACCAATTTATAAGCCCCACACACCTGGGAATTCCCCTAATTGCCATTGCATTAACCCTGCCTTGAATCTTAGTACCAACTCCCACCAATCGTTATCAAAATAATCGACTAATATCCCTTCAAAGTTGATTTATTAAAACCTTTACACATCAATTACTAATACCATTAAACAAAGGTGGACATAAATGAGCTATAATTTTAACCTCACTAATAATCTTTATTCTCACACTTAATATTCTAGGACTATTACCATATACATTTACGCCAACCACACAATTATCACTAAACATAGGCCTAGCAGTACCACTTTGGCTAGCAACCGTTATTATTGGTCTTCGAAATCAACCTACAGCAGCATTAGGACATCTTCTGCCAGAAGGCACTCCTACCCCCCTAATTCCAATTTTAATTATTATCGAAACCATTAGCTTATTTATTCGACCCTTAGCACTAGGAGTACGACTCACAGCAAATTTAACAGCCGGTCACCTACTAATTCAATTAATTTCAACTGCAACAATTACACTAATACCACTAATAACTACAGTAGCAACACTAACTGCAATTCTACTAGTCTTACTAACCCTTCTAGAAGTAGCAGTAGCTGTAATTCAAGCTTATGTCTTCGTCTTATTATTAAGCTTATATTTACAAGAAAATGTATAATGACCCACCAAGCACACGCATATCATATGGTTGATCCTAGCCCATGGCCCCTTACCGGCGCAGTAGCTGCTCTCCTAATAACATCAGGCTTAGCAATCTGATTTCACTTCCATTCAACAGTCCTAATAACTTTAGGTTTAATTCTACTACTCCTCACCATATATCAATGATGACGAGATATTATTCGAGAAGGCACTTTTCAAGGGCATCATACACCTCCAGTACAAAAAGGCCTACGATATGGCATAATCTTATTTATCACCTCAGAAGTCTTCTTTTTCCTAGGCTTTTTCTGAGCCTTTTACCACTCCAGCCTCGCCCCAACCCCAGAATTAGGAGGATGCTGACCACCTGCAGGAATTACAACACTAGATCCGTTTGAAGTGCCCCTACTCAATACTGCCGTCCTACTAGCATCCGGCGTTACAGTAACATGAGCACACCACAGCCTAATAGAAGGAGAACGCAAACAAGCAATCCAATCACTAACCCTTACTATTATTCTAGGATTATACTTTACCGCCCTTCAAGCTATAGAATATTATGAAGCCCCCTTCACCATCGCAGATGGAGTATATGGCTCAACATTCTTCGTAGCAACAGGATTTCACGGACTACACGTAATTATTGGTTCCTCTTTCCTTGCCATCTGCCTCCTCCGACAAATTCAATATCATTTTACATCAGAACATCACTTTGGGTTTGAAGCCGCTGCCTGATATTGACACTTTGTAGATGTTGTATGACTATTCTTATATGTCTCTATTTACTGATGAGGCTCATATCTTTCTAGTATTCAAAGTTAGTACGAGTGACTTCCAATCACCTAGTCTTGGTTAAAATCCAAGGAAAGATAATGAATCTAGTTATAACTATAGCACTTATCTCCACAGCCCTTTCCATCATCCTAGCCCTGGTATCATTTTGATTACCACAAATAAATCCGGATGCAGAAAAATTGTCCCCATACGAATGTGGTTTTGATCCACTAGGATCAGCACGACTACCTTTCTCTTTACGCTTTTTCCTAGTTGCTATTTTATTTCTATTATTTGATTTAGAAATTGCTCTTCTACTTCCATTACCATGAGGTAATCAATTACCAGACCCATCCTACACGCTACTATGAGCTGCTACAGTACTAATTCTGCTCGCACTAGGCCTAATCTATGAGTGATTACAAGGAGGTCTAGAATGAGCTGAATAAGGAATTAGTCCAGCTAAAGACCTCTGATTTCGGCTCAGAAGACCACGGTTTAAATCCGTGATTCCTTTATGACACCAGTATACTTCAGCTTTACCTCAGCATTTACCTTAGGATTAATAGGATTGGCATTTCACCGCACCCACCTCATATCTGCCCTTCTGTGCCTAGAAGCAATAATATTGTCCCTATTTATAGCCCTAGCATTATGAACATTACAATTAGAGTCAACTGCCTTTTCTGCCGCTCCTATTCTCCTACTGGCCTTCTCAGCCTGCGAGGCCAGTGCAGGTCTTGCCCTACTGGTCGCCACAGCCCGAACCCACGGAACAGACCAATTACAGGCCCTAAATCTCCTACAATGCTAAAAATTCTAATTCCAACAATAATACTTTTCCCCACAATTTGATTATCCTCACCTAAATGACTTTGAACCAACACAATATTCCAAAGCCTAATTATTGCTTTAGTTAGCTTCACCTGAATTAAATGATCCTCAGAAACAGGCTGAACAATATCTAATCTTTATTTAGGTGCCGATCCATTATCAATACCCCTGCTCATCCTCACTTGCTGATTACTCCCACTAATAATTCTTGCAAGCCAAAATCATATTAAAATAGAGCCCATTAGCCGCCAACGAGTTTATATTACACTACTAACCTCCTTACAAACTTTCCTGATTATAGCATTCGGAGCCACCGAAATTATTATATTTTATATTATATTTGAAGCAACCCTTATTCCAACCCTAATTATCATTACTCGCTGAGGTAATCAAGCTGAACGCCTAAGCGCTGGAACTTACTTCCTCTTTTATACCCTGGCAGGTTCCCTCCCCCTACTAGTAGCTCTCCTCCTACTGCACCAAAATGTAGCAACACTTTCGATACTTACCATTCAATATTCACAACCATTAAGCCTCAATTCCTGAGGAGATAAAATCTGATGAGCCGGATGTCTAATTGCATTCCTAGTAAAAATACCCTTATATGGTGTACACCTATGACTACCAAAAGCCCACGTAGAAGCCCCAGTAGCAGGCTCAATAGTACTAGCAGCAATTTTATTAAAATTAGGAGGGTATGGTATAATACGTATAATACTAATTCTAGACCCCCTATCCAAAGAACTAGTATATCCTATCATCGCATTAGCCCTATGAGGTGTAATTATAACTGGGTCTATCTGCCTGCGACAAACAGACATAAAATCATTAATCGCTTACTCATCCGTCAGCCATATAGGTCTTGTGGCAGGAGGAATCTTAATCCAAACACCATGGGGTTTCACCGGAGCATTAGTTCTAATAATTGCTCACGGTCTAGTCTCATCCGCCCTTTTCTGTTTAGCCAATACAACATACGAACGAACCCACAGTCGAACTATAATTCTGGCTCGAGGAATACAAATTATCCTTCCATTAACCGCCACCTGATGATTTATTGCTAATTTAGCAAACTTAGCCTTACCCCCTCTCCCTAATCTAATAGGAGAACTAATAATTATTACAGCAATATTTAACTGATCCCCCTGAACTCTCATCTTAACTGGAGCAGGCACACTAATTACTGCAGCCTACTCCCTATATTTATTTTTAATAACACAACGGGGGCCCATTCCCCACCATATTATTAATATACAACCATTCCATACACGCGAACACTTACTCATAGTACTTCACCTACTTCCAGTTATTCTCCTCATTACAAAACCCGAAATCATATGAGGTTGATGGTATTGTAGATATAGTTTAACACAAAACATTAGATTGTGGTTCTAAAAATAGAGGTTAAATTCCTCTTATCCACCGAAAGAGGCCAGAGGCAGTAAGGACTGCTAATTCTTATTTCCACAGTTAAATTCCGTGGCTCATTCACCCCGCTTTTAAAGGATAATAGTCCATCCATTGGTCTTAGGAACCAAAAACTCTTGGTGCAACTCCAAGTAAAAGCTATGGTAAATATTATTATAACTACTACCCTCCTTTTAACCCTAACAATTCTCATATGACCCCTTATTATAACCCTCAACCCAAAACCCCTAAATCAAGACTGAGCTACCAAACATGTTAAAACCGCCGTAAGCACTGCATTTTTCATTAATATTGTACCACTAATCATTTTTCTAGACCAAGGAACAGAAACTATCATCACCACCTGAAACTGAATAAACATTATAAATTTTGATATCAACATCAGCCTTAAATTTGACCACTATTCACTAATCTTTACCCCAGTAGCCTTATATGTAACTTGATCTATTTTAGAGTTCGCATCTTGATATATACATTCTGATCCATACCTAAACCGATTTTTTAAATATCTGTTATTATTTCTAGTCGCTATAATTACACTAGTCACCGCCAACAATCTTTTTCAACTATTTATTGGATGAGAGGGGGTTGGAATTATATCATTCTTACTAATTGGATGATGACACGGCCGAGCCGACGCCAACACAGCTGCCCTTCAAGCCGTAATTTATAATCGAGTTGGAGACGTAGGCCTAATTCTTGCAATTGCTTGAATTGCAATAAACATAAACTCTTGAGAAATTCCTCAAATTTTCTTGCTATCTAAAAATTTTGACATGACCCTCCCATTAATAGGGCTCATCCTAGCCGCCACTGGAAAATCCGCCCAATTTGGACTCCATCCTTGACTACCCTCGGCCATAGAAGGTCCTACCCCAGTTTCAGCCCTACTCCACTCAAGCACAATGGTTGTTGCAGGCATTTTCTTACTTATCCGACTACACCCATTAATAGAAAATAATCAACTAGCATTAACAACATGCCTATGCTTGGGCGCCCTAACAACCCTTTTTACCGCCACCTGCGCCTTAACCCAAAATGACATCAAAAAAATTGTGGCATTTTCAACATCAAGTCAACTAGGCCTAATAATAGTTACAATTGGGCTAAATCAACCTCAACTGGCTTTCTTGCATATTTGTACACATGCCTTCTTCAAAGCCATATTATTTCTTTGTTCAGGATCCATCATCCACAGCCTAAACGACGAACAAGATATTCGAAAAATAGGAGGCCTGCACAAATTAATACCATTTACATCATCATGCCTCATTATTGGAAGCCTTGCACTTACAGGCATGCCCTTTCTAGCAGGCTTCTTTTCAAAAGACGCCATCATCGAAGCTCTCAACACCTCCCACTTAAACGCCTGAGCCCTAGCCCTAACCCTAATTGCAACATCATTCACCGCAGTATACAGCCTCCGAGTTATCTTCTTTGTGACTATAGGCTCCCCCCGATTTCTATCCCTATCCCCTATTAATGAAAATTATCAAGCAGTCACTGCACCAATCGAACGCCTAGCTTGAGGAAGCATTATTGCAGGGTTAATTATTACCCTAAATTTTCTACCATCCAAAACCCCCACTATAACTATACCACTATCTCTCAAATTAGCTGCACTAATAGTAACTATTATAGGCCTTATTATCGCATTCGCACTAGCCACAGCAACCTCTAAACAAATTAAAATTACTCCCACCATAGCTATTCATAATTTCTCCAACATACTTGGATTTTTCCCTTCCATTATTCATCGTCTAATGCCCAAATTAAACCTCATACTAGGTAAACAGGCTACCAAATTTGACCGACAATGATTAGAAATTGGACCAAAAGGCCTACTCCCAACACACCATTATTTATCCTCATTCTTTGATAAAATTGATACCAACATCATTAAAATTTACTTAACCTTTTATTTAATCTCCACAGCTCTAATCATTATCCTTTTAACCACATTCTAAACAGCCCGAAGTGCCCCCCGGTTAAGACCCCGAGTTAACTCCAACACCACAAAAAGACATAATAATAATACCCACGCACATACAACTAATATACCACCACCAACAGAATATATTAAAGAAATTCCACCAACATCCCCTCGCACCATAAAAAATTCCTTAAACTCATCCACTACAATTCAACCCCCATAATCACTTCAAAACCATCATATTATTACCCCTACTCCTAATAAGTACATCATAACATAAACTTTAACCGACCCCACCCCCCAAGTTTCAGGAAAAGGCTCAGCCGCTAAAGCGGCTGAATACGCAAATACTACTAACATTCCCCCCAAATAAATTAAAAATAACATCAAACCAATTAATGACCCACCATGCCCAACCAAAACCCCGCATCCAACCCCCGCTGCCATCGCCAGCCCTAAAGCTGCAAAATATGGCGCAGGATTAGAAGCAACCCCAACCAATCCAACTACCAAACTTAACAAAAGCAAATTAAAAAAATATATCATAATTCTCACCAGGACTTTAACCAGGACTAATGACTTGAAAAACCATCGTTGTAATTCAACTACAAGAACCTCATGGTAATCCGAAAAACACACCCCCTATTCAAAATCGTTAACGACGCACTAATTGATCTCCCCGCCCCATCCAATATCTCTGCATGATGAAACTTTGGCTCTCTCCTACTACTTTGTCTAATAATACAAATCGTAACTGGACTATTCCTAGCAATACACTACACATCGGACATCTCTACCGCTTTTTCATCCGTAATTCACATCTGCCGAGATGTAAATTATGGATGAATTATCCGAAACCTTCATGCCAATGGAGCCTCATTCTTTTTTATCTGTATTTACCTCCATATTGGACGAGGCCTATACTATGGCTCTTACCTTTATAAAGAAACCTGAAATATTGGGGTAGTACTTCTACTACTAGTAATAATAACAGCATTCGTCGGATATGTATTACCATGAGGTCAAATATCATTCTGAGGCGCTACAGTAATTACAAATCTTCTATCAGCAGTACCTTATATCGGGGACATACTAGTACAATGAATCTGAGGGGGATTTTCCGTAGATAACGCAACATTAACACGATTCTTCGCATTTCACTTCCTACTACCATTCGCTGTTGTAGCCGCCACATTACTACATGCCCTATTTCTACACGAAACTGGATCTAATAACCCACTTGGTTTAAACTCTGACGCAGATAAAATTTCATTCCATCCCTACTTCTCATATAAAGACATTCTAGGATTTATCCTTCTTATTTCAGCCCTCGCATCATTAGCGTTATTCTCACCCAATCTCCTAGGCGACCCAGAAAATTTTACCCCAGCCAACCCACTAGTTACTCCGCCCCATATTAAACCAGAATGATACTTCCTATTTGCATACGCAATTCTACGATCTATTCCTAATAAATTAGGTGGCGTTATAGCATTATTACTCTCTATTCTAGTACTTATAGTTGTCCCCTTACTACACACCTCTAAACAACAAGGCCTCACCTTCCGTCCTATGACCCAGTTCCTATTCTGAACATTAGTAGCAGATGTAATAATCTTAACTTGAATCGGCGGCATACCAGTCGAACATCCGTACATCATTATTGGACAAATTGCCTCAATCCTATATTTTTCATTATTCTTAATCTTTAACCCACTAGTAAGCCTATTAGAAAACAAATTACTTAATTTCAACTGCCCTAGTAGCTTAACCACAAAGCGCCGGTCTTGTAATCCGGAGATCGAAGGTTAAAATCCTTCCTAGTGCCAGAAAAGAGAGATTTTAACTCCCACCCCTAACTCCCAAAGCTAGGATTCCAAACTAAACTATTTTCTGATAACAAAAATCTTCCTACATGCACTAATATACTATGGTATAGTACATATTATGCATGACTCAACACTATGGTATAGTACATAATATGTATAATATTACATTATGGTTTAATACATTAGATTAAACCCTACCAAAACAATTAACCTAAACATTTCTCCCAACAACAAAAAACGGCTTCAATACATTATACATTCATTGCGTTATCCACATGAACTCCTATAAGGACAGAAGAAATTGCCTACCTCAAATAACTGCATGTTCCAATAATTCTCTTGCCTATCCCAACAACAAACTCTCCAAAAACTAATTAATGTAGTAAGAAACCAGCAACCCTCAATATCTCAATGTACACGGTCCTTGATAGGGTCAGGGACAATAATTGTGAGGGTTACACAAAATGTACTATTACTGGCATCTGGTTCCTATTTCAAGGATATACATTTAAATAACCACTACACTGAACTATCCTGGCATAAGTTATTGATTTAACCACACCATTAGCAAAAACCCCCCATGCTAACGCCTTCATTTAAAGGCATGGGGTATTTTTTTTTTTTGGTCGCTTTCATCTTACAACTCAATGTAAACCTCCACCAAACTTCAAGGTAGTCCATAAATGACATGTATTAGTCTATATAATGCATGTTTTAATAACATATTATAAAGCATTGCATAAACTTTTATCACGTGCATAAGTATATTTTAATTCCACATATTATTCTAAGGTTCCCCCCTCCGCCTTCGCGCGCGGTAAACCCCCCTACCCCCTATGTCCAGCAAGTCCCAATTAATCCTGTTAAACCCCTAAACCAGGTTAGGCTCGATTGACATCATCAACTAGTTGAGTTATGTGTTGATATATAGTGTTATAAATTTGAATCACATTATATA